AGTTTGATAGATTCGCCCTCTGAAACACGAAGTTCTGGTCCTGGAGGGATTATATCAACCACTTGACGTCCATCCAATGCATCTGTTATGGTTATTTCGTACCCCCCTTTCGCCTTTCGTATGATTTTACTTACTATACCCGCTGCTGTAGCATTATAAACGGTATTGTTACTTTTGGTCCCGTCGGGATAAATCTGACCCCTTCCCCTGTTCCCACCTATGTATATTGGATATTTTAAGAAGTGAACTTCTTTATTAGTCGCGGGATCCGGGGAGAGAATAGGAAAAGTGATTTCACTATATTTCTGACCAGGAACAGGCCCTATCACAAGAATATTTTTTTTATTGGGGCGGTAACTCTGAAAAGATAGATTGCCTATCTTTTCTTTCATCTCGGGCGAAATACGATCGGGGGGGGCTAATCCAAACCCCTCTGGCAAAATAAGAACGGCCCCGACATTCAACCCCCCCTTTTTACCATTAGCAAGAACTTGTTTCAGTTGCATATCATAAGGAATTCTAACAACTGCTTCAAATACAGTATCAGGAAGTACCGCCTGTGGAACCTCAATATCCACAGGCTTATTAGCTAAATGGCAATTGGCGCATACAATACGACCAGTTGCTTCTCGCGGATTTTCAAAACCCTGCTGCGCAAAAATGGGATATGCATTTGAAATGGATGCCCGAGTTATTATATATATCATAAGTGATACGGAAATGAATCGAGTAATTTGTTCCTTTATCGAGGAAAAGGTATTTCTAATTTGCATGGTTCGGTCGTTGATCCCGAAAATTTCTACAATAAATTTTGGTAGGTCGCTAGTATAGGTCCCTATCCACGATTCTGCTATTTACTGAAATCATTTTGTTGTAATATAAGAGGAATCCTCCGGATGGGTAGAAAGAGTGAGGTAAGTACGACTTTGAATGCTTTGCTTATGTACAAAGTCAGAAACATTATAATTGGATCAGGGAATCCTTTTCAGTCATTCATTGAATGATAAATCACTACAAGTGACGGAGATACACGATTTAAATAACGGAAAATCCAATATTTAAAAATTGTATCTAGAATGACTGGAAACGTGGAAACAAGACCAGATATCATTTGATCATTATGAGCAAATCCAAAATCGTTGTAGATATAGCCAATCATGAGTTCCCAACCGTGGGGTGAATGGAATCCGATACATAAATCAGTTACTAAAAGAATAGAAAAGGCTTTTATTGTGTCGCTTAAATTATATAGAAATTCTTGAACCCAAGAATTAAAAATAACAAGTTCTTCATTACTCAGAATAGAATACGCACTTAGAATAATGAAACAGATTATATTTGTGGAGAAGTTCAAAATTGTATGGATATGCTCCTCGTCGTGTATCTTGATCAATTGGATTGTTTCTTTGTGGAGCGCCATCCGAAATTTTTGTAGATGTCTTTCCGGGAATTCCTTTATCATTTCGTCCAAGAGGAATCGCTCCTCTAATTCTATGAATTTTTCTAGAATACTCTTTTCTTGAATATCATTCAAAAAAGTTTCGGATTGCCTAGTATTCCACCAATTAGTAACCCAAGATTCTAGACTTTTATTAAATGAGAGGGAGATCCACCAGGGCAAAAAGACGACAAATACTATAGATGAAAGATATCGAAGGGGAATGGATACGTTCTTTTTTGTCATTTTTTCATCTGTGAATTGGTAATGAACTCACCTCATTCGTTGACTCTATGCGATCTAATATTTCTATCAAGCGGAGTTACATTATAAGGTATCGCGCCTATTCTCCTTTTTTAGTTGGGATTCAGAGGTTAGTCCTTGAATCTAGTATAGAAAAAATACAGAAATAGAAGAAGAACCCACTTCGAATTCGAATTCAAATGAAGAAATAATAAAAAAATCGATTGTTTCCAGATATCTCAATTGATCAAATATTCGACGAAATTACTCCCCTTTGATGAATACCCGAAAGATTCAAATAAAGAATATTTTTCGGATTTCGAAATGAAAGAAATTCCTGTCTATTCAAAATGAAAATATAAAATATTTCGAAAAAAAAAATTTACAGACAAAAAAAGTTTCGTTTTATGTTATGACTGCTCCGTACACGTTTGCTTTGCTTTGCCCCCTGGGGCCAAAGTAAGTTATGCTATAGAAAAAGGAAGATTCTTGGGATTTTTCCTCCTGCTGAGAAAGCATTTATTCTTCAGTTCATTTTTCTTCAATTGGTACACGCAAGAAATAGGCCAATTCCGCAGCCTTTCGCTCAATTTCTCGCGGAGTCAAATTCTCATCAGTACGAGTCAAGGGAATGGCTCCCAGGCCTCTTATTTCCATATAAAGGACACGATGGGTATAAATACCCTCTTTCACTTCTATTCTGATGGACTGAATATCTTTCATAAAGAATCGTAGAAAGACGCGTCGACTTTTTCCAGGAAATCCCCAACGAAAAATATACACTATCCCTTCTTTTCGATCAAATCGATCATAACCGCTACCTATATTCCATGTAATTGTGCACCACAAATAGGAACTAATAAAGAGACCCGCGATCCCATAGAAAGACATTACGATCCCTTGTGGGAAAAAATTGATTTGTTGAGACGAAAATAAAGATATCAAATTCTTATCAAGATAACTAGAAATTCCAACCAATAAGAATCCTAATGAACCTAAAAAAAGGATAAAAGCCCAGCAGAAATTACTTGTTTTGCGAGATCCTGCTATAAATTCTATCCATATATATTCTGATCGCCGACTCATACATACTAGATCCAGTTGCATTTTATTGGAATTGAGGGAATAACCAAAATCAATTTCACTTTACTTTTTTTGTTTCCGAAGTAACTCCCATCAACTAGTACTATTCTGATGTGAACTTTTAGCAGTAATTCATCGAATTTGTTAGATATAATAAAATAAAAACATCCCCTTCATATGATTCCCTATCAATACCTACATACATGTGGATAGATTGACTTTAATTTCAGACATAGGGGCAGCCCCGACCTATCTTTTAAAATTGCTAGAATTTATTTGCCCATATATTATGTTTATGCATGTCTAAGAGCTTTTTCGTTTATGTTCGTAAAAAGCCAGCTCTTATTGTTATACAATATTCTACTAAATGGATATCCGTGTTGTGTTTGCTAAGTCTTGAAAAAAAAAACTAGATGAGATTTGAACACATCGGATTTAAAAAATCTTTTTTTTTTGAACATGAAGAAATAAAGAAGCCATTGCAATTGCCGGAAATACTAGGCCCACTAAAGGCACAAAAAGGGAGGGTAAGTTGTTGAGAATTGTCATAGAATGGGTACCTCGATTTAATATTTGTACCTGTTATTGTTATAAAGATATCTTATAATAATTATACTTCATATTCTAATTCGTATATTCGTATAGAAGTATACTAAGTATATCGAAGTGAGTATATATAATAAGTGAAAGCAATGTAGAACTAAGTAAACGGACTTATTCATCTTTCTACATGAAATAGATGTATGTATGATAATCCACTTTTTTTCTAATTCTTACTTTTTTTTTCTTCTTATATTGTTCTTATCTTCTTCGTATAATTTCTTTTTTAATAAAAAAAAAAAAAGAGTCTCTTAAAAATTCCCGAAAGATTCGTTAGAATCCGATCCAAGAGCAGCGATTCTTAGAAAAGCTGGGACTTCCTGGGGGAGATATAGAAAGATGCAAGATTCTAGATTTTCTCTATTTCAATTATATTTTTATATTTGAATTATATACATATGCAAGAGGGGAACATGAAATTCGTTTTATTTGCCTTGCCTCCTACTGCTAATTATAAGGAAGAATTCGCTTTTTGTGTTGTTTTGTTGATAGAGGTTTACTGATTAGTAATCAGTAATATCGGTAAAAAACCAATTATCCGCATGATTCTTTCTACAATTAAATCTTATGTCACTAAAGAAAAATTCATTTTTCGGGTTTTGTTTTATTTTGATTCTGATAAACTAACTAACCAGCTGTTCGCCACAAAAAAAGTTTAACTCGAGACCCTACTTGATTGAATTTTGATTCAAAGGAAAAAAGGCGTGGAGCTGAAATAGCTCACTCAAAACACCTTTTAAAAGGTTACGTGGTACGATTGGATCGAATAAGCCCTTATGAAATAAATATTCAGCCACTTGGGAACCTTCAGGTACTGTTTTATTCAATGTTTGTTCAATTACTCTTTTACCCGCAAATGCAATATAGGCATTAGGTTCGGCGATAATGATATCCCCCAACATACCAAAACTAGCTGTTACTCCACCAGTAGTGGGAGATGTAAGAATTGGTACATAGAATAACTTTTTATTTGATTGATAATCATATAAAGCGGAAGAAATTTTAGCCATTTGCATCAAGCTCAAACTTCCTTCTTGCATGCGTGCTCCTCCGGAAGCACACACTAGAATAAGAGGTAAAAAATTTTTGGTAGCAGACTCGATCAAACGGGTGATTTTCTCGCCTACTACGGATCCCATACTACCCCCCATAAACTGAAAATCCATAACCCCAATTGCGATAGGAATCCCGTTTAGTTGACCTGTACCTGTTTGAACAGCTTCTGTTAATCCTATTTTTTTTTGATAAGAATCAATACGATCTTTATAAGGTTCCTCTTCTGAATGAAATTCAATGGGATCCAGAGAGACCATGTCGTCATCCATCGGATCCCAAGTACCTGGATCAACCGAAAGTTCGATTCTATCTGAACTACTTATTTTCAAATAATATCCGCATTGTTCACAAATATTCATTTTTGACTTCAAAAATTTCTTATAATTTAATCCATAACAATTTTCACATTGAGCCCACAAATGCCTGTATTTTTGAGTTACATCAGGATCATTAGAACTTTTTCTTATAGTTAAATCAATACCATTCGTATTTGTTTTTATATTGGAACTTTCGCTTTCACTACTATTTCCACTTTCACCGCAAATGGAATTAGAAATGTAATTGTCACTGTAATTCTTAT